TTCTTCAAAATCTACATACTATTACTAGCAATGCGGTACAAGGAATTCCCAGGATCTCGTAGAAAAGGGGTTTCGTAATTTTTCTTTTTTGATCGTACATTAAAAATAATTTGGTTCTTTTTACGAACTTGATGTCAATAAATCCGCAAGTCTAGAAATTCATTTCGGCCAATTGAACCTTCTCGAACTGTTTCTTTTTAAGAACCAAAAAGATTTGTGCCAAAATAACAGATGCCAAGAAGAACAAAAGGCCTTGGACACGTAATGGATCTTGAAGTACTATTTCCGCATCCCCCTGACCAAATCCGCCCACATTAGGATTACTCGTTAATGGTTGATCAAATTTCACGGATTCACCCTCCGAAACAAGAAGTTCTGGTCCTGGGGGGATAATATCAACCACTTGACGTCCATCCGGATCTGTTATGGTTATTTCATACCCCCCCTTCTTTTCTTTTCGTATGATTTTGCTTACTATACCCGCAGCTGTAGCATTGTAAACTGTATTGTTACTCTTGCTCCCGTCGGGATAAATCTGACCCCTTCCCCTGTTCCCGCCTACGTATATAGGATATTTTAAGAAGTGAACATCTTTCTTAGTAGCGGGGTCGGGGGAAAGAATGGGAAAGGTGATTTCACTATATTTCTGACCGGGGACAGGGCCTATCACAAGAATATTTTTTTTATTGGGGCGATAGCTCTGAAAAGCCAAATTGCCTATCTTTTCTTTCATCTCGGGAGAAATACGATCGGGGGAAGCTAATTCAAAACCTTCCGGTAAAATAAGAACAGCCCCTACATTCAAACCCCCCCTTTTACCATTAGCAAGAACTTGTTTCAGTTGCATATCATAAGGAATTCGAACGACTGCTTCAAATACAGTATCGGGAAGTACCGCTTGCGGTACCTCAATATCCACGGGCTTATTAGCTAAATGACAATTGGCACATACAATACGCCCGGTCGCTTCTCGTGGATTTTCATAACCCTGCTGTGCAAAAATGGGATATGCATTTGAAATGGCCGTCCGAGTTATGATATATATCATGAGCGATACGGAAATAGATCGAGTAATCTGTTCCTTTATCCAAGAAAAAGTATTTCTAGTTTCCATGGTCCAATCGTTGATCCCAAAATTTCTACAATAGGTGGGGTAAGTCGCTAGTATAGTTCCCTATCCACGATTCTGCTAGTTACTGGAATAATTGTACTGGAATGCTCTATTTTACTGGAATAATATAGGATGAATCCCGCAGATGGGTAAAAGCATAAATTTTCAATGCTTTGTTTATGTACAACTACAAAGTAACAAACCCGATTAGATTAATATGATATGTACAACTACAAAGTAACAAACCCGATTAGATTAATATGAGTGGATCTTTTATCAGTCATTCATTGAATGATAAATAACTACAAGTGACGGAGATACACGATTTAAATAACGGAAAATCCAATATTTCAAAACTGTATCAAGAATGACTGGAAAAGTGGAAACAAGACCCGATATAATTTGATCATTCTGAACAAATCCAAAATCTTTGTAGACAGAGCCAATCATTAATTCCCAACCGTGGGTTGAATGGAATCCGATACATAAATCGGTTAATAAAAGAATAGAAAAAGCTTTGACTGTGTCGCTTAGGTTATATAGGAATTCCTGGGCCCAAGAGTTAAGAATAACAAGTTCTTCATTACCCAAAATAGAATAACCGCTTAGAATAACAAAACAGATCATATTTATCGAGAAGTCAAAAATCGTATGGATACGATCCTCATTGTGTATCTTGATTAATTGGATCGTTTCTTTTTGGACTCCTATGCGAAACTTGTGTAGACGTGTCTCCGAGTATTCTTCGATCATTTCGTCCAAGACGAGGAGTTCCTCTAATTCTATGAATTTTTCTAGAATACCCCTTTCTTGAATATCATTCAAAAAAATTTCGGATTGCCCAGCATTCCACCAATTAGTAACCCAGGATTCCAGACTTTTTTGAAATGAAAGAGAAAGCCACCAAGGCAAAAATACTATAGATATAAGAGGAGTGAATGCTTTCTTTTTTGCCATTTTTTCATCTGTGAATTGTTAATCAACCCACCTCATTCGTCGACTCTATGCGATCGAATGTTTTTTTTCACGCATGAGTTCTATACAAGGTATGGAACCTATGAATCTATTTTATTTGTGATTTCGGGGTTAGTCTTTGAATCTCCAAAGACTAGAAAAATCGACTAATAATCCATTTTGAATGAAGAAATACTAAAAAAATATTGCTTCCTGATATCTCAATTGGGCAAATTAGAAACAACTGTCTCCTTTGGATGAATGACCGGAAGAGCCGCTTTAAGTAATGAATATTAGTCAAATTTGGAGACGAAAGAATCCCTTTTCTATCACAATATCCAATATTTCGAAAACAAAATTCACCGATTGCCCACAACCAGGAATAGAATAATTGAGGGAAAGATATTGCGATACTCAAAGTAGCAAAACAAAACAGAAATTGACTAGTTATCATTATTAAGAAATCTAATTGTTATTTTTGTGTTGGTCATTAAGGAAGACAAAAGAAAGGAGAAAATGAAACGTCGATTGACAAAAAAAGAATTTCGTTTTGTGGTTGTTCCGCCCGCTTTGGCTCGAATGTACCTTCTGATGAAACTTCACTTAGGTTATGTTATAGAAAAAATAGGATTCTTGCATTTTTCCCTCAAAGCACCCATTCGGACCATTTTTCAAAATACTTCAATTGGTACACGCAAGAAATAGGCCAATTCCGCAGCTTTTTGTTCAATTTCTCGTGGAGTCAAATTCTCATCAGTACGAATTAGGGGAATGGCCCCCTGGCCTCGGATGTCCATATAAAGGACACGACGGGCATAAATACCCTCTTTAACTTCTATTCTAATGGACTGAATATCTTTTATAAGGAATCGGAGGAATATGCGACGATTTTTTCCAGGAAAGCCCCAACGAAAAATGCACACTATGCCTTCCTTTCTATCGAATCGATCATAACCGCTGCCTACATTCCAGGAAATTGTGCACCACAAATAGGAACTAATAAAGAGACCCGCGATTCCGTAGAAAGACATCACGATACCTTGTGGAAAAAAAATGATTTGCTGAGACGGAAAAAAAGATATCAAATTTCTACCAAGATAACTGGAAGTTCCAACCAATAAGAATCCTAATGAACCTAAAAAAAGGATAAAGGCCCAGCAGAAATTACTTATTTTTCGAGACTCCGTTATAAGTTCTATCCATATATGTTCTGATCGCCAACTCATACTTGATCCGATTGTATGTATTTTATTGGAATTGAGAGAATACCTCAAATTAATTTGACTTTCCCTTTTTTGTTTCCGAAGTAACTCTCATCAACTAGCACTAGTTTGATGTGAACCTTTAGGAGTAATTCATCAAATTGCTTAGATCTAATCGAAACTAACTAAACTAAAATAATAACATACCCTTCATATGATCCCACTATACATATAGATTATAGATCCGAGGACTTTTTATTTCAGTCATTCAGCGATCCTGGTCGATTTGAAAACAGCTAGAATTCATTTTATGTTTCTACAGGTATAAGAGCCCTTTCCTTATGTTCGGCAGAAATCACATGTTATATCATATTCCACTAAATAGATATCTGTGTTAGTTATGATACAAGTCTAAGTTTTGAAAAAAAAAAATAGAAGAGATGAGGTCTAAACAATCTTGTTTTTTTGAACATGAAAAAATAAAGAAGCCATTGCAATTGCCGGAAATACTAGGCCTACAAAAGGCACAAAAATAGAGGGAAGGTCGAAACTTGGCATAGAATGGGTACCTCGATTTATTGTTTGTACCTGTTATTATTATTTATAAATAAAGATATCTTATAATAATTATAATTAATTTATGACTTTAATTATTACTTTAATTCTGAATAATTATGAATTAATTATTCAGAATTAGGAATTCAATTCTTAGTCTTAATATAGATCTAAGTATCTATATATCTATATCTAAGTGAGGGTATAGAATAAGTGCAAGGAATGTAGAGCTAAATAAATGAACTTATTCATCTTTCTACATGAAAGATATGTATGATAATCAACTTTATTATTTTTCTTGATTTCTTTGTCTTTTATTCTTTTTACTAAAGAAAGAGTTTCTTACAGATTATCGAAAGATTCTAACGAATCCGAACCGGGAGGTATTTTTAGCTAAAAGGGATTTTCGGGAAATAGAGAAAAATACAAAACTTTATATTTTTTATATTTGAATTATATACGTAAGATGAGAAGAAGAAATTCGTTTTGTTTGCCTAATTTCACGAAAGGAAGAATTCACTCTTTTTTTTTGATAGAGACTTCTTGATTAATAATCAGAAATATAGGTAAAGAAATATAGGTAAAAAGGGGTTATCCGCAGCTTTTGATTCTTTCTACAATTAGATCTTATGTCACCAAAGAAAATTCCTATTTCCTTTAATTCCGAATAAACTAACTATTCGTTTGCTACAAATAATTGAACTTAGTGCTCTATTTGATTGAATTTTTATTCAAAGGAAAGAAAGCGTGGAGCTTAAATAACTCACTCAGAACGCTTTTTAAAAGATTACGTGGTACGATTAGGTCGAATAATCCCTTCTCGAATAAATATTCAGCCGCTTGCGAACCTTCGGGTACTGTTTTATTCAACGTTTGTTCAATTACTCTTTTACCCGCAAACGCAATGTAAGCATTGGGTTCGGCAATAATGATATCGCCCAACATACCAAAACTAGCCGTCACCCCGCCAGTAGTAGGAGATGTAAGGATTGATACATAGAATAACTTTTTATTTGATTGATAATCATATAAAGCAGACGATATTTTAGCCATTTGCATCAAGCTCAAACTTCCTTCTTGCATGCGCGCCCCCCCGGAAGCACACACTATAATAAGAGGTAGAAATTTATTGGTAGCGTACTCAATCAAACGGGTGATTTTTTCCCCGACTACGGATC